ATAATTCCTTCATCTATTCACTTGATCTTTTTTCTATCCATCTTATATCAATACGATAGATTTTTGTCGTTATAGAACATGGGATTCTGGAGGAGCAATAATAAATAGGTATGAATAGAACAAGAGAAAGGGGCAGTAGTAGAGAAAGTTATACAAAGCTATATACAAGTCATCCCCCCCTCGCTTTTTTGTATTTCATTGATTGAATTTCGTTTGATTAAGACGAAGTTCCGTAAAAACCTCCGCTTTCTTTGAAATATCATGAACAGTTCCTGTAGGTTGAGCTCCTTTTTCAAGGAAATATAGAATAGCAGGAACATTTGAATAAGTTTGATTCTTTATCGGATCATAAAAACCCACTTTCCGAAGATCTCTTCCTTCTCTTCGGGATCGAGCATCAATTGCAACGATTCGATAGACGGCTCATTGGGWTAKWTGTAKGTGAACAATACCCCCCCCCCCTAGAAACGTATAAGAAGTTTTCTCCTCGTACGGCTCGAGAAAAAATGATTCAAAGTTATGTCGATGTATAGAATTCCAATGGCAAATAGATCTACAAAATCATCAAATTCATTAGACTATGATTTAAGTCCTTTTTTTTGTTCTTCTTTCCCCCCCCAAAAAATCATTCGTACTCATAACTCAAGTTGGATAACTCTCAAATAGCTCAAAGGACAACCCTTAGGCATTTCATTTATTGAGCGGTCTCTAACCCCCTTTTTGTTTGTCTCGTTTCAAATCTATTGTATTCGTCATTCTGATCCTAGTTTTTGAGACAATTGAAAACGGCGTTTCCTTGTTCCGGGATCCTTTATTTCTGTTTTAAATCATTGGGTTTAGACATTACTTCGATGATCCTTAATCCTTTCAAAATGGCAGCAACATACCTTTTTTTTGTGATTTATTTTTATCAAAGAATCATACGAACGGCTGATTCCCGCACGATACACTTCTGATCGAAAGTGTTCTACAAATTCCAACAAATTTTCTTTTTGGATTTTAAACTTGCTTGAATTGTATACTTTCGATTTCTATATCGAAGATATACTTACAAAGTATTTCCAACTTCTTGATTGGTACTAACCCTAGATCCTTGCCCCTGAGAAATGAATTAATACTTTCTACTCGAGCTCCATCATGTACTATTTACATTACAACCCAACAAAAAACGACAAGAGGGGTTCTAGTGGAACAGAACAAACGATGTCGAGCCAAGAGCACCTTCATTCCTATATAACTCTAATATAATTTTAATATAAAAATGGTGGGTGTAAAAATCCACAACTGATCATGTCCTTCAAGTCGCACGTTGCTTTCTACCACATCGTTTCAAACGAAGTTTTACCATAACATTCCTCTAGTTTGGAGCCGGTATGTAATTGATTCAATTATGGAACCATGAATAGTCATTGTTTTAGTCGGTACATAGTAATCTATACTTCTTTCTTCTTTTTCTGGATGTGTAGATATTTTTCTGAAGATGTCTCATCAAGAATTCAACTTAACCCCGTATTTTATTGTATTGTATGAAGGCAACATTTTTTTATTATATTTTCTTATATCTATAATCTAGATAGATTATATATCTATAAAATGATTTATATTTTGATATCTTTTATATCTATAAAATTAGATATAAATATAAAATTAGATATTCTAATATCTATTATTTATCTATAATTATATAAATATTATTATAGCTATGATAAAATATAATATTAATATTATTATTTTAGAATCTAATTCTAAAATCTAATTCTAAATTCATTTTAAAAATAGAATAATATATATATAATAATATATATTTTATAATACATAATAGAATATAATAGACATATATATTTATAAAAAAAAATTTTATAAAAATAAAAGGATACAAATATAAAATAAATGAGTTATTTTTGAATCTGCATCTTCAAGTGACACAATAGGATAGATTCACCAATCTAATACTTCTTCAAGTACGAAAGACTAATCTAATAATAAATCATTACAAATATTTAATTGAAAAAATTGACTACTTCGACATCATTACATCATCATTTGAGTTGAATAAAGTTTTACAAACAATAAAAACCGCATTTGATCCTTATAAGAGAGATAAATCCATGTTTCGTTTTGAACTGAAACAACAATGATTTAAAGCAAATAGATAGATCAAAAAGAACTCCAATTTATCTTCGTTTTTTTCGTGAAGAAGATTTAGATCGTTATTCTTTCATATGATTGATAAAATAAGAACCGAAAGAATAGGAGATTTCTGTATCTTAGACTGAACAATTGTTACTGGAAGTAATTATGGATATTCTATGTTAAATATTTGAATTTAACAAATTTAAAAGATCATAAATCTTTTTCACGAAAATCGAAACCTCGTTGTCGCTGAAATAGAACGATAACAAATACATACATCTCAAAATTTCCTTCCTCATTTTTTAGGTATTTTGTTATATTTTGTTTGACTTGAGGTTCAGTAATCTTTCTGTAATTTTTCCATAAGAATCTTTCCATAAAGTAAATAGAATGTATGAATTGCCCCGTCTCAATTGTTACATAGATTTACAATAATTCATTAGAGCCAAAGACGAAATACCTAAAACTGAGGTTCAAAGAAAATGGATCTGTTATATATGTAACTTGATTGTTTGTTAATGAGATTTGTACAGACACGGATATTGAAAGTGATACCTTCCACTACTGATCTATTTCACAAATAATCTGGGATGATGAATCATAAATAAAAAAAAAAAAGATCCTCTTTTACGGGATGCTAGACTATCTTGTCTAGGTACAAAGCCAAAGGGATCTTTGTTCCTATTTTTAGGTTCCCCTAACCTAGCCTTAAGAGACTTAATCCCATTAATTTCATTTCATTAGTACCAAGAAAACCCTCTTGTTTATTTTATAATAAAACAATCCACAGAGAATTAATACTTAGGCTACCTTTTTAAAATTTAAGGGATAGGGAATAATAGATAGGGAATATAGAGGCTTTTCTTTCGGATTTCGATCTAGAATGCATCATTGAGAATTCAAATGGATATGAGACGTAAGGTTTTTCTAAGTAACTAACCTTCAATATGAAGGGGATGGGCATAGAATGAAAGGTCCCTCCGACTTTTTAAAAATTAAAATGAAAACTTTTGTAATCATGATCTATGTTCCCTGACTCACAAATAGATTCAGGTACATCTACATGTCATTTGCACTTGATTGAGCTTGTAAAAAAGATATGATTCAGAGAAGAATGATTAAAAATCAGAAACAATAATAGAATCACATTCTATCCAATATTAGACTCTTAAACATAAGATTTAAAACAAAAAGCAATCTTTATTCTGATATAATTGGTATGCTCTGGGACGGAAGGATTCGAACCTCCGAATAGCGGGACCAAAACCCGTTGCCTTACCACTTGGCCACGCCCCATTTAGATTTCTAGTCGACACTAATAAACACTAATATTGTTATTAGTCGTTCGTCAATTCCAGTCCAAATATTTATGGAATAGATTAGATTGTTGCTAGGATTTTGACACGTATAGACATAGAATTAAACTGAATTTATTGATCATTACATATAATTCAATTAAGATATTTATGAAAGTATGATTTCTTCTATTCTCTTTTGAGACTTGAAGTATTCTTGATTGGGTGAGTTAAAAGAAAAAGAAGGATTTTTTGGTCTACCCTACTTTACTTTATTCTTTTTTCCCTTATATCAATACCATATCAATAACTCAATCAAAATTCAAATTCAATTATCTCCAAGAACAAAATGTTTGTTATGCTTAATATCTTTAGTTTGATCTGTATCTGTCTTAATTCTGCCCTTTATTCGAGTAATTTTTTCTTCTCCAAATTGCCCGAAGCCTATGCTTTTTTGAATCCAATCGTAGATTTTATGCCAGTCATACCTCTGCTCTTTTTTCTCTTAGCCTTTGTTTGGCAAGCCGCTGTAAGTTTTCGATGAAATATTTAATACTGCCCTAGAAAAATTCTAGATTTCTTCGAGAAAAAAAAAACAAAAATTCTAACAATTGATAAGATTAGAAAAATCTTAGATTATGAACCCTCAATTAAAACATTGAAAGTAAAAGTATCGGATAGTCGCGATAAATCTGTATCACCTCCTTCTAACCCTTTCCTTTTTCCAGTGAAAGGCACTATTTATTAGGATCCCCCACAATATCTAATTGTGGGTATGAAAGAAAATTTTGGCAATGAAAGACTCTTAATTACAAATGATTTTTTGAAAATTTGTTTCCATTTCTAGAAACTACTTCTCATGTCTTGGTGTCAAAATAGGAATCAAAATAGGATATGTGGTATAAAAATGGAGAATCTATTCTCTTTTTCCCGAAAAATGATCTTGGAGATTGTGTAATGCTTACTCTCAAACTCTTCGTTTACACAGTAGTGATATTCTTTGTTTCTCTCTTCATCTTCGGATTCCTATCTAATGATCCGGGACGTAATCCTGGGCGTGAAGAATAAAAAATAAAGGCATTTTCCTTACTTGATTTTCAAATTTTCTTCGGATTTTATCTATTCCACACCTTTAACTATGACAAAAGAAAAAGGGTTCGAGAAATTCGAAAGATAAATAAAATATCAATTCATCAATGGAAACGGAAAGAGAGGGATTCGAACCCTCGGTACGAATAACTCGTACAACGGATTAGCAATCCGCCGCTTTAGTCCACTCAGCCATCTCTCCCATACATAAAGTAAAGATTGAAAAGGTCTTTCTTTATCTTTCTTTATTATTTTTTTATCTCTTTTTATTATATAGATATATACAACTTTTATCAGCAATTCCATTTCCATTAAGATAAAGTAAGGGCTCGAAAAATATATTTCCAATAGAAATATAGAAAAAAAAAGAATATTTCTTTGAGTTTGTTCAAAAGGGCCTTTTTCTTTTATTCCCACGGCCTGGATAGGTCAGTACCTATCCGGGCCCTTTTTTGTTCCAATGAATCATAGATATAAAAAAAT